AAGTTATCAAATGAATTGTAATTACAATTGAAACGATCGAAAAGGAGATATGAGTTAATATATGCTCTAAGGTTAAAAATATCATAAAAATCTTAAAAAAGGAGGAATCCCTCAATTACGAAATGGAAATCCGGAATTGCGTTCATTATAGGATCTATTGTATCTCTTTTATAAGATGGCATGCCGCCACTCGGACTCGAACCGAGATGCTCTAGCACTGCTTCCTAAGAGCAGCGTGTCTACCGATTTCACCATAGCGGCTTGCTCGAACTCATAATAGCCTATTATTATTCAATCGTCGAGATTAAAGGAGTCAAGTCAATGCAATATTTTTTAGGAAACATTGAAATTGAAAATTGATGAATAAAAATTCGTTCAAATAGGAATTTGAAGGTTCGGTTATTTTAGTTTAGAGTGTCGGTTTTATTTAACTTAGGACTTTCGTGTAGTTTATGCTCTCCTGGAATTGAACTGTTGTAACTAGATAGTTCTACCCTCAATCCAGGGATAGAACTCAAAATAAAATGTCTTTTCTCATTTTAATTTTTTAATGATTCGTTTTTTATTTATCTGATTTCATAAATCTGAAACAAAAAATGCATTTTATCAACGAACCCAAAATAGGATCTATCTTGGATCACCCCAAAGTTAGACATTTTTCGTACAAAATATTCGCTTTTATCGATTGGGTTAAAAGCGAGAGGTACATGGGAAGTCTATATAGTAATTCAAAATTTGAAATAATGATTCAGAAAGTTACAAAAAAGTTTTAAACTTAATTAATTAGTTTCAACGACTCATTAATTTTGACTAAAGATCTTATATTTGCTCTTCTCGAGATATAGAAAAAAGAAAAACTTTTATTATTGTAATTGTGACAACAAGTGGGTCGATGGGGAAAATAATAATCCCCATCCCGGAAATGATAAAATAGACTAAAAAGAAAGGTAAAACTTTGTATCTTGGCTTTATTCTTTTTTCAAAATAAAAAAAAAAATATTCTATTATTTTTAGAATTCAGTAAACAGAAAAAATTTGATTCTAAGAGCCAGGCGAGTTTCATTTCATATTGATTAGTCCAAAACAATAGGAAATGGAAATCATTCATTACATTCATTTTTTTTATATATTATAAATTTAATGAAATTAGCCAATTTTTTGACTCAAGTCGATTCAGATTATTCTACTGTTTTATTATTTATTTGTTTGTCGTACAAAAAAACTTTTAGAATTCCCGGTAGAAAGAGATTTCCCTAACGAAAAGGCCTTTAGCGCTGCCCAATATCCCTTCTTTTTCCAAATATTTTTACGAATACGCTTTTTTGATATAGAAGTACGTTTTTTTGGAACTGCCATTTTAAGTTACTCATTGGTATAGTTGTATGTGAAAGACATCTATTATTCAAAACCAATTCTTCGTTACTATTCAGTCTCTATCTAATTAGTCTCTAGATAATATTCCCTTTATAAAAATAACTATAGATATGTGCAAATCGCATTGAATATTACTAGAAATAAAAAATAGAAATAAAAAAAGAATATATGATTATGTGATTTTTTCAAAAAATTGTTTTTTTTTCTATTACATACAATATGTGGAAGAAAGAATAATTTGTACTAATTCATACTTTTATTTCTCATTCAAATCTATATCTCTAGAATCTGATATCATAGAACTGAAATTGGTTGAAATTGATAAAATCAATCCAAAAACCCCCTATTTCTGTCTATTTTCGTCGTTCTACATTTAATTTACATGTAATAAAATCCATTGAAAAGTTTAAGAACCCGACTTTTGCCTAATGAAAAAATTTTAATATTAATTGGTCAAGCTCAAGGAAAGAGTGGGCCTAATTTAAATTTTCAAATTAGAATGAGACTAGAAATGAATCTGTTAAAAGATACACGATATGATAAAAAATGTTTTAGTCATTTTAAATAATTTTTTTTAGATAAATAAAAAAAGTGAATTTTAGATTTTGATATAAAATAATGAATGGATATTATAGCCTTTGCTATAAACATAAATGTATTTTTTTTTTTCGAATGGAAAACAATCAATCAATTACATAATGAACTAGTTAATGATTTTTAATAAACTAACTAAAATAGCAAGTTCTTATTTCATTAGACCAAGTTATTGCCCTTAGTTGATCCTATGATTAATATCAGAATCAAGTACCCTTTGTTAGTGTAATTTTTTATGCTTGCTCTATGGATAAAAATTATTGTAATAATAATTTTTATTTTCTCTATCTTCATAAATATCTGACTTAATAACTAAATATTCACCCCTTACTAGAAATTTTTACTAGAAATTTGGTCATACCATTTGACCCATTGTAATTTCTTGAGTTGAATATTGGAAGTTTTTTGGAAAGACTCAAAATAAGTAAGAATATAAAATTCTCTTTAAGTTAGTGCATATCTTGATTTTTTTATTGACTCCTTTCAAAAGATGTAAGATCCGACGAATCGGAAACAATTAATTAAGAATAAA